GGGGTTTATTGGAATATGAAATCCAACCCTGGAAATACAGGATCCCAATTTTTTTTACTACCCGGAGCTTCGATACATTTCGAAATCGAGAGATGTCTACCGGGGGAGGTTCTATCAGACAACAATTAGCCAATCTAGATTTACGAATTATTATAGACTATTCATTGGTAGAATGGAAAGAATTGGAGGAAGAGGAACCCACGGGGAATGAATGGGAAGATCGAAAAGTTGGAAGAAGAAAAGATTTTTTGCTTAGACGCATGGAATTGGCTAAGCATTTTATTCGAACAAATATAGAACCAAAATGGATGGTTTTGTGTCTATTACCAGTTCTTCCTCCTGAGTTGAGACCAATCTATCATATAGATGAGGATAAACTAGTGACCTCGGATATTAATGAAATCTATAGAAGAATTATCTATCGGAATAATACTCTTACAGATCTATTAACAACAAGTATAGCTACGCCAGAAGAATTAATAATATCTCAGGAAAAATTGCTACAAGAAGCCGTGGATGCACTTCTTGATAATGGAATCTGCGGACAACCAATGAGGGATGATCATAATAGAGTTTACAAGTCGCTTTCAGATGTAATTGAAGGCAAAGAAGGAAGAGTTCGCGAGACTCTGCTTGGTAAACGGGTCGATTATTCAGGGCGGTCCGTGATTGTCGTGGGCCCTTCACTTTCATTACATCGATGTGGATTGCCTCGCGAAATAGCAATAGAACTTTTCCAGGCATTTGTAATTCGTGACCTAATTAGAAAACATCTTGCTTCGAACATAGGAGTTGCTAAGAGTCAAATTCGGAAAAAAAAACCGATTGTATGGGAAATACTTCAGGAAATTCTGGATGACCATCCTGTATTGCTGAATAGAGCGCCTACTCTGCATAGATTAGGCATACAGGCATTCCTCCCCGTTTTAGTAGAAGGGCGCGCTATTTGTTTACATCCATTAGTTTGTAAGGGCTTCAATGCAGACTTTGACGGGGATCAAATGGCTGTTCATGTGCCTTTATCTTTGGAGGCTCAAGCAGAGGCGCGTTTACTTATGTTTTCTCATATGAATCTTTTGTCTCCAACTATTGGGGATCCCATTTCGGCACCAACTCAAGATATGCTTAGTGGACTCTATGTCTTAACGAGTGGAAATCGTCGGGGTATTTGTGTAAATAGGTATAATCCATGTAATCGTAGAAACTATCAAAATGAAGATAATAACTATAAGTATACAAAAAAAAAAGAACCCTTTTTTTGTAATCCCTATGATGCAATTGGGGCTTATCGGCAAAAACGAATCAATTTAGGTAGTCCTTTGTGGCTGCGGTGGCGACTAGATCAACGCGTTATTGCTGCAAGAGAAGCTCCCATCGAAATTCACTATGAATCTGTGGGGACCTATTATGAGATTTATGGACACTATCTAATAGTACGAAGTATAAAAAAAGAAATTCTTTATATATATATTCGAACCACTCTTGGTCATATTTCTCTTTATCGAGAAATAGAAGAAGCCATACAGGGGTTTTGGCAGGGCTGTTGTAATTCTATGCTACCAACGGGAATTCGAGTCTCTGCGGGTTAACTAGTACCATAATTGCAGAATTTATACGTGAATCAAGATCTAGAAAAGGAAGTTTTCCAATCACTGACTCAAGCCCATTGTCAAATTCTACTCAGCGCAATATGGAGGTACTGATGGCAGAACGGCCCACTCAGGTCTTTCACAATAAAGTGATAGACGGAACTGCCATGAAACGACTTATTAGTCGATTTATTGATCACTATGGAATAGGATATACATCACATATCCTGGATCAAGTAAAGACTCTGGGTTTCCGACAAGCTACCGCCGCATCCATTTCATTAGGAATTGATGATCTTTTAACAATACCTTCTAAAAGATGGCTAGTTCAAGACGCTGAACAACAAAGTTTTATTTTGGAAAAACACCATCATTATGGGAATGTACACGCGGTAGAAAAATTACGTCAATCGATCGAAATATGGTATGCCACAAGTGAATATTTGCGACAAGAAATGAATCCTAATTTTCGGATGACCGATCCTTTTAATCCAGTCCATATAATGTCTTTTTCGGGAGCCAGAGGAAATGCATCTCAGGTACATCAATTAGTAGGTATGAGAGGATTAATGTCGGATCCCCAAGGGCAAATGATTGATTTACCCATTCAAAGCAATTTACGCGAAGGACTCTCTTTAACAGAATACATTATTTCTTGCTACGGAGCCCGTAAAGGCGTTGTGGATACAGCTATCCGAACATCAGATGCAGGATATCTCACGCGCAGACTTGTTGAAGTAGTTCAACACATTGTTGTACGTCGAACAGATTGTGGCACCGTTCGAGGTATTTCTGTAAGTCCTCGAAATGGAATGATGGCGGACAGGATTTTTATCCAAACATTAATTGGCCGTGTATTAGCAGATGATATATATATAGGTTCGCGATGTATTGCTACTAGAAATCAAGATATTGGGGTTGGACTTGTCAGTAGATTCATAACTTTTAGAGCACAACCAATCTCTATTCGAACCCCCTTTACTTGTAGGAGTACATCTTGGATTTGTCAATTATGTTATGGCCGGAGTCCAGCTCATGACGACCTGGTCGAATTGGGAGAAGCCGTAGGTATTATTGCAGGTCAATCTATTGGAGAACCGGGCACTCAATTAACATTAAGAACTTTTCATACCGGCGGAGTATTCACAGGGGGTACTGCAGAACATGTGCGAGCCCCTTCTAATGGAAAAATAAAATTCAACGAGGATTTGGTTCATCCGACACGTACACGTCATGGACATCCTGCTTTTCTATGTTCTAGAGACTTGTATGTAACTATTGAGAGTGAAGATATTATACACAATGTGTGTATTCCGCCCAAAAGTTTTCTTTTAGTTCAAAACGATCAATATGTAGAATCAGAACAAGTGATTGCTGAGATTCGCGCGAGAACATCCACTTTGAATTTGAAAGAGAAGGTTCGAAAACATATTTATTCTGACTCAGAGGGCGAAATGCACTGGAATACTGATGTGTACCATGCACCTGAATTTACATATGGTAATATTCATCTCTTACCAAAAACAAGTCATTTATGGATATTATTAGGGGAGCCTTGGAGATACAGTCTAGGCCCCTGTTCGATCCACAAGGATCAAGATCAAATGAACGCCTATTCTCTTTCTGTCAAGCCAAGATATATTGCTAACCCCTCAGTAACTAATAATCAAGTGAGACACAAATTTTTTAGTTCGTATTTTTCTGGTAAAAATCAAAAAGGAGATAGGATTCCTGATTATTCAGAACTTAATCGAATGACATGTACGGGTCGTTGTAATCTGAGATATCCGGCCATTCTCGACGGCAATTCTGATTTATTGGCAAAGAGGCGAAGAAATAGATTCATCATCCCACTCGAATCGATTCAAGAAGGCGAGAACCAACTAATACCTTCTTCCGGTATCTCAATGGAAATCCCCATAAATGGTATTCTCCGTAGAAATAGTATTCTTGCTTATTTCGATGATCCTCGATATATAAGAAAGAGCTCGGGACTTACTAAATATGAGACTAGAGAACTGAATTCAATCGTCAACGAAGAGGATTTGATTGAGTATCGAGGAGTCAAGGTATTTTGGCCAAAATACCAAAAGGAAGTAAATCCCTTTTTTTTTATTCCCGTGGAAGTCCACATTTTGGCCGAATCTTCTTCCATAATGGTACGGCACAATAGTATTATTGGGGCAGATACACAAATCACTTTAAATAGAAGAAGTCGGGTAGGCGGATTGGTCCGAGTGAAGAAAAAAGCAGAAAAAATGAAACTTATAATCTTTTCTGGAGATATCCATTTTCCTGGAAAGACAAATAAGGCATTCCGATTGATACCACCAGGCGGGGGAAACCCAAATTCCAAAGAATACAAAAAATTGAAAAATTGGCTCTATATCCAACGAATGAAACTTTCCAGGTATGAAAAAAAGTATTTTGTTTTGGTTCAACCTGTAGTCCCATATAAAAAAACGGATGGTATAAATTTAGGAAGACTTTTCCCGCCAGATCTCTTGCAGGAAAGTGATAATCTACAACTTCGAGTTGTCAATTATATCCTTTATTACGACCCAATTCTTGAAATTTGGGACACAAGTATTCAATTAGTTCGGACTTCTTTAGTGTTGAATTGGGACCAAGACAAAAAGATCGAAAAGGCCTGTGCTTCCTTTGTTGAAATAAGGACAAATGGTTTGCTTAGATATTTTCTAAGAATCGACTTAGCGAAGTCACCTATTTCTTATACCGGAAAAAGGAACGATCTGTCGGGTTCAGGATTGATCTCTGAGAATGGATCAGATCGCACTAATGTCAATCCGTTTTCTTCCATTTATTCCTATTCCAAGGCAAGGATTCAAGAATCCCTTAATCCAAATCAAGGAACTATCCATACGTTGTTGAATCGAAATAAGGAATCTCAATCTTTGATAATTTTGTCATCATCCAATTGTTTTCGAATAGGCCCATTCAACGATGTAAAATCTCCCAATGTGATAAAAGAATCAATCAAAAAGAACCCCCTAATTCCAATTAGGAATTCGTTGGGCCCGTTAGGAACAGGCTTTCCAATTTCTAATTTAATAACCCATAATCAGATCTTGGTAACTAACTATTTGCAACTTGACAATTTAAAACAGATTTTTCAAATACTTAAATATTATTTACTGGATGAAAATGGTCAAATTTATAATCCCTATTCATGCAATAACATCATTTTGAATCCATTCGATTTGAATTGGTATTTTCTACATTACAATTATTGTGAAGAGACATCTACAATCGTTAGTCTTGGGCAGTTTCTTTGTGAAAATGTATGTATAGCCAAAAAAGGGCCGCATTTAAAATCGGGTCAAGTTCTAATTGTTCAAGTTGACTCTGTGGTAATACGATCAGCTAAGCCTTATTTGGCTACTCCAGGCG